ACGCGCATTATTTTAATAGTGTAAATAGACACACTTTGGGCTTTAAAATATGCTAACTTGAGGTTTTCCTGTTTACGGGGGGTTTTCAGGAATGTTAGTGATCTCACTAGTATAGGGGGGTAGGGGGTTTTACGCGCAAAAGCCGCCAGGGGGTAATCTTAGATAAGTTAGGAGAAATAATCATATATTATGCTCTTGATATCACTTATGTGGTTCTTATAAGATTAAACTTTCCACCACGCAAGACTGTTTCCTTGCAGGCAAGGAAATGTTCAACCTTATACGTTGTCTCTGTATGCACTGTGAGATGCCAGGCGAAAAAGGAAAAAAAAAACGAGAACCCCTTGCTCGCTGGAAAGAACGCCCGGCATGCTGGGTTATCTCGCCATATGTACCCCACCATTAACTTATGCAAGCGTCGATGAAAGTATGGGGGATAATATCAATCAATGGCCCTGAAATAGGAACCAAATGCCAGGAATAGTTCACTAAGTGAAACCCCCACGATATTTGTCCCTCACCCTCAATAACCGTGTGCATTAAGAAATCATCCGTTGGTCGGTTCTTACTACATTAAGATTTTGAGTATTGATGAGATGGTGGGTACTTGGTATATCTTGACATATGAATGGTTCTGTTCGGGCTTAAGTTTCGACCTGTCCTGGATTTACAACATACTGTTAAGTAAACCAGTATTGCTTTATGGAAACCTTCGGTGTTATGGTGACATATGAATGGTGTAATCCTAGAAATGGTGATTATACATATATGTACTTGAATGCCATTGATATGGTTAATATAAATGTGTGGTGTAAATACATATATGTATTTGAAAGTACATATATATATTTACAAAGAATAGTTTAGTTTAGAATCCTAGCTTTGGGAGTTAGGGGTAGGAGTTAAAATCTCCTTTCTTTGAGCAGTAGGGGGGATTTTAACTCCCGACGTCCGGTTTACAAGACCGGCGCTCTGAAGCTGAGCTACTAATGCATGTTCATCCAAGGGCTTTATTTTCCAATCAACCTGCTGTGGGAAGTAAGATTAGGAAGAGGAGGAAGTAAGATAGGGAAGCAACCTGTCCGATAATAATGTAAGGGTCCTCGACAGGCATGCCTCCAATTCAGGTTAGGATTGCAACGTTTGCAATTAGGGTTCAAAATAGGAATTGGGTGAGAGGTCGAAATGTTAAGCCCCGCTGTTTTGATGTGTGGAGGATTGGGACTAATATAAGTACAAGGATCGAGAATAGTAGGGCTAGGACCCCTCCTAGTTTATTGGGAATTGATCGGAGGATGGCGTATGCAAATAGGAAATACCATTCGGGCTTGATATGAGGGGGTGTCACTAGGGGGTTGGCGGGGGTAAAGTTGTCTGGGTCGCCTAGAAGGTTAGGGGAAAATAGGGCTAGTGAAACTAGCGCAGTAAGGAGGGCTGCGAAACCCAACAGGTCTTTGTATGAAAAGTAGGGGTGGAAGGAAATCTTATCTGCGTCTGAATTTAGGCCGAGGGGGTTGTTTGAGCCTGTTTCGTGGAGGAAAAGCAGATGAATGACGGCTGCGCCCAGGATAACAAAGGGGAACAAGAAGTGGAAGGCGAAAAACCGTGTGAGGGTTGCGTTGTCTACTGAGAAGCCCCCTCAGATTCACTGAACGAGGGTGTTGCCGACATAAGGGACAGCAGATAGGAGGTTGGTGATGACGGTGGCTCCTCAGAAAGATATTTGACCTCAGGGGAGGACATAGCCCACGAAAGCGGTTATTATTACTAGGAGGAGAAGCACGACCCCAACGTTTCATGTTTCTTTATGGAGGTAGGAGCCGTAGTAAAGGCCTCGGCCGATGTGCATGTACAAGCAGATGAAGAAGAAGGATGCGCCGTTGGCATGGATGTTTCGAATTAGTCATCCGTAGTTTACGTCTCGGCAGATGTGTGCGACAGACGAGAAGGCTGTAGCAATGTCTGAGGTGTAGTGTATGGCCAGGAATAGTCCTGTGAGGATTTGAGTAATCAAGCAGAGGCCGAGGAGGGAGCCAAAGTTTCATCAGACTGAAATATTAGAAGGGGTGGGAAGGTCCACTAGTGCATTGTTTGCAATTTTTAGGAGGGGGTGGGTTTTTCGGAGACTTGCCATTAAGGTTCTTGTAGTTGAATAACAACGGTGGTTTTTCAAGCCATTAGTCCTGGTTAGAGTCCTGGCAGGAATTATGACTTATATTATGTCTTTGTTTTTACTTGGGTTAGTGCTGGGGTTAGTTGCGGTTGCCTCTAATCCTTCCCCTTATTTTGCTGCCTTAGGGCTAGTGGTGGTGGCAGGCATGGGGTGTGGGGTTCTAGTGGGCCATGGGGGCCCTTTTCTGTCTCTGGTGTTATTTTTAATTTATTTAGGTGGGATGTTGGTTGTGTTTGCGTATTCAGCAGCACTCGCTGCCGAGCCTTACCCTGAAAGTTGAGGGAGCTGATCTGTTGCGGCTTATATGGTGATGTATGCGGTGGGGGTGGTCTTAGTTGCAGGGATATTTTGAGGGGGGTGACATGAGTCTTCTTGAGTGCCGGTGGACGAGCTTGGTGAGTTTTCTGTGTTTCGGGGGGATGCAGGAGGGGTTGCGTTGATATATTCATTAGGAGGGGGAATGTTAGTTATTAGCGCGTGGGTGCTTCTTCTTACTTTGTTTGTGGTGCTAGAGTTAACGCGAGGGCTAAGTCGGGGGACACTTCGGGCGGTTTAATAGGCAAAAATGAGTGTTGTGAGGACGAGGGTGAGAAGGAAGAGGGTAAGGTAGGTTTTGATTATGCCTTGTTGAGTGTCGCTTGTGGTCGTAATTAGGGGGATATTGGAGGAAGCTACGGCTTTGGGGCCCGTTTTTTCTAGTCAGGTTTGGTCAACTATTTGGCTGGCAATTGTTTGGCCTAGGGTTAGGTTTAGTTTGGGGGTGAAGCGGTGAATAATTGTGGGGAAGAAGCCCAGCATGTTGGAGAAGTGGTGGGTAATTAATTGGGGGGTGGGCTTGTATTGTTTGCCTGTTAGTGAAGCGAGCTCTAGGGCGAGGAGTAAGCCAAGGATGGTGACGGTCAGGGCAGCCAGTTTGAGTAAAGGGGGTATGGACATTACAGGTGTTTTTAGGGGGATAATATTTGAGGTGATCAGGAGGCCGGCAATAATGCTTCCTCAGGCCAACCGTTTAATGGGTTGAATGACTGCTGGGTTGTTTTCGTTGATAGGGGGTAGTGAGCTAAATCGGGGGTGGCCTATAGATACAAAGAATACGACTCGGAGGCTGTAGATGGCCGTGAACGAGGTGGCAAGAAGGGTCAAGGTAAGGGCTCAGGCGTTAAGGTGGGATGTGTTGAGGGCTTCAATGATGGCATCTTTAGAGAAGAAACCTGCTAGGAAGGGGGTGCCGGTAAGGGCCAGGCTGCCAATAGTAAGGCAGGAAGACGTGAAGGGGGTGAGATGGTGTATTCCTCCTATTTTGCGGATGTCCTGCTCGTCGTTTAGGCTGTGAATAATTGAGCCGGAGCAGAGGAAAAGTATTGCTTTGAAGAAAGCGTGGGTGCAGATATGGAGGAAAGCAAGTTGAGGTTGGTTAAGTCCAATGGTTACTATCATTAAGCCTAGCTGGCTGGATGTGGAGAATGCAACGATTTTCTTGATATCGTTCTGGGTAAGGGCACAAGTGGCGGTAAATAGTGTAGTGAGGGCACCTAAGCACAAGCAGGTGGTTAGGGCGGTCTGGTTGTTCTCCATTAGGGGGCTCATACGGACTAGAAGGAAAATACCTGCGACGACTATTGTGCTTGAGTGCAGTAGGGCAGAGACCGGCGTGGGACCTTCTATGGCAGACGGGAGCCAGGGATGTAGTCCAAACTGGGCTGATTTACCAGTGGCGGCAATAATGAGCCCTAAGAGAGGAAAGGTAAGATCGAGGCCTTTGGCGGCCGCAAATATCTGTTGCATCTCTCAGGAGTTAAGGTTTGTTGCTATTCATGCTATGGCAAAGATTAAGCCAATATCCCCAACCCGATTGTAGAGGACTGCTTGTAGGGCGGCGGTGTTTGCGTCCGCCCGTCCGTACCACCAACCGATGAGAAGGAATGATATAATGCCAACCCCCTCTCAGCCGATAAATAGTTGAAATATATTGTTGGCTGTCACTAAAACAACCATGGCAATGAGGAAAACAAGGAGGTACTTGAAGAATCGGTTCATGTAGGGGTCTGTGTGCATATATCAGGATGCGAACTCTAGGATTGATCAAGTTACGTAAAGGGCAATGGGGGTGAAGATAATTGAATAGTGATCAAATTTGAAGCTAATATTTACGTCAAAGGTTGTGGTGTTTATTCAGTTTCAGTTGGTGATAATCATCTCTGCTCCTTCGTTGAGGAATAGAAATAGGGGGAGGAGGCTAACAAAGAAGGCTAGTTTTACTGCCGTCTTGACTTGGGTGAGGGCTCAGTTGGTATCCTGGGGCCGGGGGGTGAGGGTTGTGAGCACGGGGTAGGCCAGGAGCGTGAAGATAATGATTAAGCTCGACGTTATCATAAGTGAAGTAGGATGCATAGCTGCTACTTGGATTTGCACCAAGAGTTTTTGGTTCCTAAGACCAACGGATGAGCTGTTATCCTTTAGGAGCGGTGGCGAGTGAGCCCAGGGGTTCAACCAAGGTGGCGAAGATTAGCAGTCTTCGTTGCTAGCGAGCCTCTCTCGGTGGATAAGGGGGTTTTAACCCCTGTTTTTAGAATCACAATCTAATGTTTTTGTTAAACTATATCTACAAGCGGCCCAGCCTCAAATTAGTTCGGGTTTAAGAATAAGCAATATTAGGGGTAGAAGGTGGAGAGCCATTAGTAGGTGTTCCCGGGAGTGGGAGGGGTCCAGGGCAAGGATGTGTGCGGGGAGTGGGCCCCGCTGGGTCATAAGGAATATGTAGAGTGAATAGCCCGCGGTGATGAGAGTTCCGGCTCCTGTTAAAGCCAGGGTTCATCAGGACCAGTTGAATAGCGAGGTAATAATTATTAATTCTCCCATGAGGTTTGGTAGTGGGGGAAGGGCCAAGTTGGCAAGACTAGCAATAAACCATCAGGTTGTTATTAGGGGGAGGGCTATTTGTAGGCCTCGTGCTAAGATTATAGTTCGGCTGTGTGTGCGCTCATAATTGGTGTTTGCTAGGCAGAATAGGGCGGAAGATGTTAAGCCGTGTGCGATTATAAGAATGAGTGCACCAGTAAAGCCTCAGGGTGTTTGGATGAGAATACCCCCTACGACCAACCCCATATGACTTACTGAGGAGTAGGCGATAAGGGATTTTAGATCTGTTTGGCGTAAGCAAATTGAGCCCGTCATAATAACACCTCAGAGTGCAAAGATGATGAACGGGTAGCTTAGTTCCTTGGTGAGGGGCTCTAGCACAACTAGTATTCGTATCATGCCATAGCCTCCCAGTTTTAGGAGGACAGCGGCAAGGATTATGGAGCCAGCGACGGGGGCTTCAACATGTGCTTTGGGTAGCCAAAGGTGTACTCCGTATAGTGGTATTTTTACTAGAAAGGCTAATAAGCAGCCTGCTCATCATAGCTTGTCTGCGTAGGTTGTAAGTTGAACAGGGTCAGAATACTGAAGGGTTAGGAGGGAGAGGGTCCCTGCACTGTTTTGGAGTAGGAGGAGGGCGACTAGGAGAGGTAAGGAGCCTGCTAAGGTGTAGAATAGGAAGTAGGTGCCTGCATTAAGCCGTTCAGTTTGATTCCCTCATCGTGTGATAAGAATTAAGGTTGGGATTAGGGTGGCTTCAAATATAACGTAAAACATAATGATTTCGGTGGCGCTGAAGGCCATAATCAGGAAGGCCTGCAGGGACGTTAGAAGTGTAATATATATCCGTTGTCGGTTGATGGGTTCGAGGGCTGTGTGGCTTTGGCTTGCAAGGATTATAAGGGGTAGTAGCCAGCAGGTGAGGACTAGAAGAGGGGTTGAGAGGGGGTCAGTTGCTAGGTACAGGTTAAGGGAGGTTCAGCCGGTTTCTGATAGGTTTTTTAGTCAGGTGAGGCTGGCCAATGCGATAACTAGGCTGTGGAGAAGGGCGGTGGGTCATAACCACTTGGCGGGGGTTATTCAGGCCGTTGGTACAAGCATAAGGGTTGGAATAAGAATCTTTAGCATTGTAGGAGATTTAGGCTCTGTAAGCGGTCAGTTCCGTGGGTCCGGGCAGTGGCTACTAGTAAGGCAAGTCCTGCACTTGCTTCACAAGCTGAGAATGCGAGCAGAAGCATAGGGGAGGCTGAAAAGTTAGTAGAGTCTAGCTGGAGTGTCCATAAGGAAAGGGCGATAAATAAGGAAAGTATTATTCCTTCTAGACAGAGGAGGGCGGAGAGAAGGTGGGTTCGATGAAATGCTAGGCCTGACAGGCCTAGTACGAAGGCTGATGAAAAAGCGAAGTGAACAGGGGTCATCAGGTAATTGTGGACTTTAACCACAAGCTTTTGAGCCGAAATCAAATATTTTACTTATACTAAATACCTATTCGGCCCACTCCAATCCGCCTTGGGCTCATTCATAAATTAGGCCCAAAGTAAGTAGGACAAGAACGGTTGAGGCTCAGAGGAATGTGAGTAATGGGGAGGACAGTTGGTCTCCTCAAGGAAGGGGTAAGAGAAGGGCAATCTCTAGGTCAAAGAGAAGAAAAAGGATGGCGACAAGGAAAAAACGGAGGGAAAAGGGTAGCCGGGCCGAGCCTAAGGGGTCAAACCCGCACTCATAGGGGGAGAGCTTTTCGTGGTCGGGGCTTATTTGAGGGAGTCAAAAGGAGACGATGGCTAGGATGGTGGAGAGGGCAACGGCAATAACAATGATTGTTGTGATTAAGTTCATTATCTTTCCTTGGACTTTAACCAAGACCGGGTGATTGGAAGTCACTTATACTTGCTTTAATACTAGAAAGATTAGGACCCTCATCAGTAGATGGAGATGTATAGGAACAGTCAGACAACGTCTACGAAGTGTCAGTATCAGGCGGCTGCTTCAAACCCGAAATGGTGTTCGGACGTAAAGTGATACTGAATTTGACGAAGTAAACAGATGGCTAAAAATGTGGAGCCGATAATGACGTGAAGTCCGTGGAAGCCGGTTGCCACAAAAAATGTGGAGCCATATACCCCATCTGCGATTGTAAAGGGGGCTTCGTAGTATTCTATGGCTTGGAGGAAGGTGAAGTAAAAGCCAAGGAGAATTGTAAGGGTTAAGGACTGGATAGTTTGTTTTCGTTCACCTTCCATGATGCTATGGTGGGCTCAGGTAACTGTGACCCCCGAGGCGAGCAGTACGGCCGTATTGAGCAGGGGCACTTCGAATGGGTCTAGGGTGGTAATGCCAGTAGGGGGCCAGCAACCCCCTAGTTCAGGGGTTGGTGCGAGGCTTGAGTGGTAAAAGGCTCAGAAAAAACCTAGGAAAAAGAAGACTTCAGAAGTAATAAAGAGAATCATCCCGTATCGAAGTCCCTTTTGGACGGGTGGTGTGTGGTGTCCTTGAAATGTGCCTTCTCGTACGATGTCTCGTCATCATTGGTACATTGTAAGAAGGAGGAGGGCTGTTCCGAGAGACATTAGTGTTGTGGAATGAAAGTGGAATCAGACTGCGAGGCCTGATGTTATCAGTAGGGCAGCAACTGCGCCTGTTAAAGGTCAAGGGCTGGGGTCGACTATGTGATATGCGTGTGCTTGATGGGCCATTAGACGTTTTCTTGTAGGTAGAGGGTTAAAAGAAGTACAAAGACATAAGCTTGAATTATTGCCACGGCAACTTCTAGTAAGCTAAGGAGGAATAATAGAATCGATGTTAGAATTGCTACGGTTGGCATGAGGGGTAGGAGAACAAAGGCGGCTGTGGCAATCAATTGAATTAAGAGATGTCCGGCTGTGAGGTTAGCTGTTAGCCGTACTCCAAGGGCCAGGGGACGAATGAATAGGCTAATTGTCTCGATGATGATCAGGACGGGGATTAGAGGGGTGGGGGTTCCTTCTGGCAGAAGGTGGCCAAGGGCAATGGTTGGTTGATTGCGGAACCCAATAACAACTGTTGCTATTCAAAGGGGGACTGCAAGGCCCATATTTAAGGACAGCTGTGTGGTGGGTGTAAAAGTATATGGAAGAAGGCCAAGCATGTTTAAGGTAATCAGAAATAGTATCAGGGAGGTTAGTAGAACAGCTCACTTATGTCCGCCTAGGTTCACGGGCAGTAGAAGCTGCTTGGTGAATTGGCCAATGAATCAGCCTTGAAGGGTTAGTAGTCGGTTATTTAGTCACCGGCGAGATGGGGTGGGATACAGGATTCAAGGGAGAGTGAGGGCAAGGGCCATTAGAGGAATACCCAGATATGAGGGGCTCATAAATTGATCGAAAAAGCTTAATGTCATGGTCAGTTTCAGGGCTCTGTTTTGGGTTTTTCTGTGCTTTGGGGGGAAGGTTCATTTGGGAAGGTGTGGGCTATAACTTTTGGGGGAACCACAGTTAGGAAAATTAGTCAAGAAAAGACTAGAATGGCAAATCAAGGTGCGGGATTGAGCTGAGGCATGTCGCTAGGGGTGGGTGGGAGGCACCAATCTTTAGCTTAAAAGGCTAACGCTATACCCTGTTTAGCTTCTTAGCGAGGCGTCTTCAAGTATAAAGGATGATCAATTTTCAAAGTGTTCTAAGGGGACTGCCTCAACTACGATGGGTATGAAACTGTGGTTAGCCCCGCAAATTTCAGAGCACTGCCCATAGAATACTCCTGGTCGGGATGCAATAAAAGCTGTTTGATTTAGGCGGCCGGGAACTGCATCTATTTTTACGCCTAAGGCTGGAACTGCTCAGGAGTGAAGGACGTCTTCAGCAGAGATTAACATCCGAATGGGGGACTCAACTGGGATTACTATTCGGTGGTCTGCTTCCAGAAGGCGGAATTGGCCGGGGGTTAAGTCTTGTGTGGGGATTATGTATGAGTCAAAACCGAGGTCTTCAAAGTCAGTGTATTCGTAACTTCAGTATCACTGGTGGCCCATCGCTTTAATTGTGAGGTGCGGGTCATTGATTTCGTCTATGAGATAGAGGATACGAAGGGAGGGAAGGGCAATTAGAATGAGAATAATTGCAGGGAGAATGGTTCAAATAATTTCGATTTCTTGGGAATCCAAGATATATTTATTAGTAAGCTTGGTGGAAACCATGGCCACAATAATGTAAAGTACTAGTGCACTAATTAGGAAGGTGATTATTAAGGCGTGGTCGTGGAAATGAAGAAGTTCTTCTATGACAGGTGAAGCTGCATCTTGAAATCCTAGCTGTGAGGGATGTGCCATTGTTACTCAAGACACGCGGGGATTTAACCCGCAATTTTGCCTTGACAAGGCAATGTAATGGTCTTTTTTACTAGTGTCTTATTAAGAAAGTGACAGAGCGGTTATGTGGTTGGCTTGAAACCAATACATGGGGGTTCAACTCCTCCCTTTCTCGTTAGTTTGATTGAACTTGAACAAATGCGGGCTCTTCAAATGTGTGGTAGGGGGGAGGGCAGCCATGCAGTCATTCCACATTAGTTGTGGTTAGCTCTACTGCTAACACTTCACGTTTGGCGGCGAATGCTTCTCAAATAATAAATAAGAAGAGGATTACTGCTACGAGGGAAACTAGGGAGCCGATAGAGGAAATTGTATTTCATAGGGTGTAGGCATCTGGGTAGTCTGAGTACCGTCGAGGCATTCCGGCTAGGCCAAGGAAATGTTGGGGGAAGAAGGTGAGGTTGACCCCTGCGAACATGATACCAAAGTGAATTTTTGTTCAAGTGCTGTGGAGGGTATAGCCTGTAAATAGGGGGAATCAGTGAACAAATCCGGCAACAATAGCAAATACAGCTCCTATTGATAATACGTAGTGGAAGTGGGCTACTACATAGTATGTATCATGGAGCACAATGTCTAAAGAGGAGTTGGCTAGGATAATACCTGTTAAGCCTCCCACTGTAAAGAGGAAGATAAAGCCTAGGGCTCATAGAAGCGGTGTGTCTCATTTGATGTTACCCCCATGAAGGGTGGCGAGTCAGCTGAAAACTTTAACACCGGTGGGAATTGCGATAATTATAGTGGCGGACGTGAAGTAGGCACGGGTGTCTACGTCTATTCCGACTGTGAACATGTGATGGGCTCAGACAATAAATCCTAGGAGGCCAATTGCTATTATAGCTCACACTATGCCTATGTAGCCGAAAGGTTCTTTTTTGCCGGAATAGTAGGCAACAATGTGCGAAATTATTCCAAACCCCGGAAGAATCAAGATGTAGACTTCTGGGTGGCCAAAGAATCAGAATAGGTGTTGGTAGAGGATTGGGTCTCCTCCTCCCGCAGGGTCAAAGAAGGTGGTGTTAAGGTTTCGATCTGTGAGAAGCATTGTGATACCGGCAGCGAGAACTGGAAGGGAGAGAAGGAGGAGGACGGCAGTAATTAATACAGCTCATACAAAGAGGGGAGTCTGATATTGGGAAATAGCGGGAGGTTTTATGTTAATGATGGTTGTAATGAAATTAATGGCTCCAAGGATTGAGGAAATGCCCGCTAAGTGCAGAGAGAAAATTGTTAGATCAACAGATGCTCCTGCGTGGGCTAAGTTACCAGCCAGGGGAGGATAGACTGTTCATCCGGTGCCGGCACCAGCTTCTACCCCAGAGGAAGCAAGGAGGAGGAGAAAAGATGGGGGCAGAAGCCAAAAACTCATGTTATTCATTCGAGGGAATGCTATGTCTGGAGCCCCAATCATCAGGGGAATAAGTCAATTTCCAAATCCTCCAATCATAATTGGTATTACTATAAAGAAAATCATTACAAATGCATGCGCTGTAACGATTACGTTGTAAATTTGGTCGTCCCCTAAAAGGGCGCCTGGTTGACTTAGTTCTGCCCGAATGAGCAGGCTTAAGGCGGTGCCTACTATTCCGGCTCAAGCACCAAATACTAGATAGAGGGTGCCGATGTCTTTGTGATTGGTCGAGAAAAATCAACGTGTGATTGCCACAGGTAGGATGGCTGAGTTTTAAGCGGTGGATTGTAGCCCCATAGACAGAGGTTTAAATCCTCTTCTTACCAAGCTCTGAGGTGTTTTACATACTAGATTGCAAATCTGGAGAAGCAGGCTAAACCCTGCCGGGGCTTTCCCCCGCCTTGGTCTTTTCAGGCGGGGGAAAGGTAGATGGATGCTCGCTGGTTTGAGCGCTTAGCTGTTAACTAAGAGTTTGTAGGATCGAGGCCTGCCTATCTAGTAAGGCTTTAGCTTAATTAAAGTGTCTGTTTTGCATGCAGGAGATGTGGGGTAGTGTCCCGCAAGTCTTATCAGGGACTGGGAGATTTTCACTCCCGCTTAAGGCTTTGAAGGCCTTTGGTCTTGTGCTATCCTAAGTCTCTTAGAGGGTTAGTAGTGCTACTGCGGTGGGGGTGAGGGGTAAGAGAAGCAGGGTAGCTACAGTGGAAGCAGCTAGGGGTAATGTAAATTGTGAGGACGGAAGGCGTCAGGGCGTGGTCCCGGCTAGATTGTTGGGGGATATGGTTAGTGTTATTGCATACGAGAGCCGTAGGTAAAAGTACAGGCTGAGAAGGGCAGTCAGGGCGGCTAGGGTGGCTGTGGGGGCGAGGTCTTGTTTGGTTAGTTCCTGGAGGATCAATCACTTTGGCATGAAGCCGGTTAGTGGGGGAAGGCCTCCTAGTGAGAGGAGAATCAGGGGTGCGAGGGAAGTGAGTGCGGGGGCCTTTGTTCAGGAGGAGGCGAGCTGGTTAATGTTGGTTGAGTTATTTAATTTGAATACAAGGAAGGTTGAGAATGTCATAACAAGGTAGGTAAGGAGGGTTAGAAGGGTAAGAGAGGGGGAGAATTGTAGAATCAAGATCATTCAGCCGAGGTGTGCAATTGAGGAGTAGGCAAGAATCTTTCGTAGTTGGGTTTGGTTTAGCCCGCCTCAGCCTCCTACAAGGGTTGAGGCGAGGCCTAGTATAACAAGGAGGGTTGAGTTGGCGGGCTGAATTTGTAACAGGAGTGCGAAGGGGGCGAGTTTTTGTCAGGTAGACAAGACAAGGCCGGTGGTGAGGTCTAGGCCCTGGAGGACCTCGGGGAGTCAGGAGTGGACGGGGGCTAGGCCGATTTTTAGGGCGAGGGCAAGAGTAATTATGGTAATAGGAAGGGGGTGTGATATCTGTTGAATGTCCCATTGTCCTGTAAGTCAGGCGTTAGTAGTGCTTGCAAATAGTAACATGGCAGCAGCAGTAGCTTGGGTAAGAAAGTATTTAGTGGTTGCTTCAACTGCTCGAGGGTGATGGTGTTGGGCTATTAGGGGAATAATAGCGAGGGTGTTTATTTCAAGTCCTATCCAGGCGAGCAGTCAGTGTGAGCTTGCGAATGTAATTGTGGTTCCTAGGCCTAGTCCAAATAGCAGGGTGGCTAAGATGTACGGGTTCATTAGTAAAGGAAGGAGTTTAACCAACATGTTTGGGGTATGGGCCCAAGAGCTTAATTAGCTGACTTTACTAGGAAGTGGTGTAGTGGAAGCACTGAGAGTTTTGATCTCTCTAGGTAGGGTTCGAACCCCTTCTTTCTAAGGAGTTGGGGGGACTTTAACCCCCATGATTCACTCTATCAAAGTGGCCCTTTGGCTTCAGGCACAGCTCCTGAGTTAGAGTTGAGGGGGTAGGCCCGCGAATGCAATAGGAAGGGCGAGGTGCCAGATGACCAGGGCCAATGTGAGGGGCAGAAAGTTTTTTCAAATAAGGTGCATGAGCTGGTCGTACCGGAATCGTGGGTATGAAGCCCGAACTCATAGGAAGACAATTGAAAGGAGTGCCGCTTTAGTCATCAGGTTGATTGCTGTGAGTTCGGGGATTGTGGGGATGTGGGAGGCCCCAAGAAATAGTGTGGCGGAAAGTGTATTTATGAGTAGGATGTTGGCGTACTCTGCCAGGAAAAATAGGGCGAATGGGCCTCCTGCATACTCCACGTTGAAGCCTGAGACTAGTTCTGATTCTCCCTCTGTTAAGTCAAAGGGGGCACGGTTGGTTTCCGCTAAAGTTGAGATATACCACATTGCGGCTAGGGGTCAGGCTGGTAAGATTAGTCAAATGCTTTCTTGGGCTACATTAAAGGTTTGCAGCGAAAATCCCCCTGTGAAGATAATGGCGTTCAGAAGAATAAGTCCTAGGCTCACCTCGTATGAAATAGTCTGGGCAACGGCCCGTAAGGCTCCAATAAGAGCATATTTTGAATTGGATGCTCATCCTGATCCCAAGATTGAGTAGACCGCAAGGCTAGATAGGGCTAAAATAAATAGGATACTTAGGTTGAGGTCTGTGACTGGGTAAGGTAAGGGTATGGGTGCTCACAGGGTGAGGGCGAGGGTAAGGGCTAGCATGGGGGTTAGAAGAAATAGAACCGGGGATGAGGTTGAGGGGCGTACTGGTTCTTTAATAAATAGTTTAACTCCGTCGGCGATGGGCTGTAGGAGGCCGTAGGGCCCGACAATATTTGGGCCTTTTCGTAGTTGTATATAGCCAAGCACTTTTCGTTCAATTAAGGTTAGGAAGGCAACGGCTAGTAGAACAGGCACGATAAAGGCCAGGGGGTTAATAATGTGGGTGATGAGTGTTGAAATCATAGTTAAGGAGAGGACTTGAACCTCTGTGGAAAGGGCTTAGGTCTTTTGCAGTAACCGGGCTCTGCCACCTTAACATGCCATTTTCTTAGGCACAGGGGCATGCCCTTTTGCCTACTTTAGTTGTCTTCATTAGGTGGGGGGGAGGCGTACCTTAAGTATGGGCCTCTTCTTCTCGGTCCTTTCGTACTAGAAAAGATCATGTCATAGATAGAAACTGACCTGGATTACTCCGGTCTGAACTCAGATCACGTAGGACTTTAATCGTTGAACAAACGAACCCTTAATAGCGGCTGCACCATTAGGATGTCCTGATCCAACATCGAGGTCGTAAACCCCCTTGTCGATATGGGCTCTAAAAGGGGATTGCGCTGTTATCCCTAGGGTAACTCGGTCCGTTGATCGGCTTTGCCGGATCTTGTTGGTCAGAATTTCTGTTCACTAGAGCGGGAGCTCTTAGTTGTAGGAGGGGGTGTTCCCACTCCACGTGGGGGTTTTATGCTTCCCCGCGGTCGCCCCAACCAAAGACATTAGGGCAGGGTTCATTTGGTTTGGCCCTTTGTTTTGGGGTGTTTAACATGGTCTGCCTTGGTGTCTGAAGCTCCATAGGGTCTTCTCGTCTTATGTATGTATCCCCGCTTCTGCACGGGGAGATCAATTTCATTGACTTGAAAAAGGAGACAGCTAAGCCCTCGTCGTGCCATTCATACAGGTCTCCATTTAAAAGACAAGTGATTGCGCTACCTTCGCACGGTCAAAATACCGCGGCCGTTAAACTTATAGTCACAGGGCAGGCGGGACCTCTTATTCATTAGTTTTGCAAGAGGCGATGTTTTTGGTAAACAGGCGAGGCTTTGTGTGTTTGCCGAGTTCCTTCTTTTTCTTTTAGTCTTTCCTTGGGGGCACACCAGTGTGGGGTTAACGGTTAATTATTGAATGATTTTCTGGTTGTTTGGTCTGTTGTTCAGTACCCTCTTTATTTGGGGCCGTTAAGGTTCGGTGGGGTGTCCGTTCCGATTTACACGTGTGCAAGGAGAGAGGCGGGTGCTCTCTTATTACTCATATTAGCATGGTCACTCCTATATTTGTATAGGATGGCCTGGTAGGATTAGGGGGCTGAGATTAAATTATCAGGATGAGAGGGGGAGGGGTATGTCTGAGCTTTAACGCTTTCTATGGGGATGGCTGCTTTTAGGCCCACCAAAACATTTTACCTTTATTTATTATGATCTTTACCCTCCTGGAAAAGTTGTGTCTTGTTTCAAAGGGGCTGTACCCCCTTTGACTAACTCTCACGGTTTCTTTGGGTGTCATATAAGGGTTAAGACAGGGTGAAGAAAGAAGCCGGGAGGCTGAACTTCTATCCAATTCTCAGGCAACCAGCTATAACTAAGTTCGGTAGGTCTGTCACCTCTACTCAAAGCTCTTCCCACTCTTTTGCCACAGAGACGGGTTTGCCCTATATTAGGCTGTCTTGGAGTAGCTCACTTAGTTTCGGGGAGTCAAACTAAAGTACTCTTTGCTTGGGTGTTACTGGCTAAATCATGATGCAAAAGGTACGAGGTGAAATCTCTGCTTTTCTAGGCTTTACTGGGTTTTTTCATTTCTCTTTCAGCGTTCCCTTGCGGTACTTTCTCTATTGCTCCTCAGACCCTTTTCTGTCGCCCGTACTAAGGGGGAAAAATGGTTTGTTTAACAGGAGTGTTAATGTATTTGGGGTTATTAATGGTGATTTGTTGTTTTTGGTTGGAGGGGCTAGCTGTTGAGCGTCAGGGTAATCCGACTTGCACGGATGACTTCTCAGTGTAAGGGAGATGCTTTTCTATCTTAGCTATACTCTGATTTTTCCAAGCGCACCTTCCGGTACACTTACCATGTTACGACTTGCCTCCCCTTTGTGGTAATTAGGGTTTTAGTTACTTAAGTTTTAAGGGTTCGGGGAGAGTGACGGGCGGTGTGTGCGCGCTTCAGGGCCGATTTCAGCAGAACGCTCTATTTCCTGCTTACTGCTAAATCCTCCTTCGGATGTACATTTCAGTGCATCGTTCGTATTCGCTGTGTTAGGGAATGTAGCCCATTTCTTCCCCCTCCATACGCTACACCTCGACCTGACGTTTTGGGTTGTGCCAATTTTGCTTACTATTAGGCCTTCACAGGGTAAGCTGACGACGGCGGTATATAGGCGGGGAAAACAAGGAAGGGTGAGGTTAAACGGGGGTTATCGGTTCTAGAACAGGCTCCTCTAGGTGGATCTAAAGCACCGCCAAGTCCTTTGGGTTTCAAGCTGGTGCTCGTAGTTCCCAGGCGGATAGCAGGGGTAGTGCGCTATCGATGTTTAGGGCTATGCATAGTGGGGTATCTAATCCCAGTTTGTATCATAGCTTTCGTGGGTTCAGGTGACATAAAGCCACTTTCGTGATTGGACTTCTTACCTTCGGGTGCGTATAACAGCTCTGAGGGTGTTCGGCTTTAGTTCCAGTCTATCTTAACCACTCTTTACGCCGGCGTCTATCAACTTGGGTCTCTCGTATAACCGCGGTGGCTGGCACGAGTTTTACCGACCCTCTTAGCTTTGACTAAGTCAAGTTTTCACTTATAGCTTAATGTCTATCACTGCTGAGTTCCCTTGAGGGTGTGGCTAAGCAAGGCGTCATGGGCTGGGTGTAATTGTGCCTGATACCAGCTCCTTGTTCCCGGGCAGGGGACTGTGGGGCATTCTCACAGGGGTGCGGATACTTGCATGTGTAAGTTTAGCTAAAGTTGATAGTAAAGTCAGGACCAAGCTTTTGTGCTTGCGGGGCTTTCTAGGGCCCATCTTAACATCTTCAGTGTTATGCTTTAGTTAAGCTACGCTAGC